ACAATCAATAGTTCAAGTCACACACTCCCATAATCCATCCTCTTTTAGTAAAATATACTTCAACTATTCGTAACAATACAATACTTCAGAGTTGAAGAGAAGTATCCAAATAACATGCCTTAATTTTTCAATAATCCATATTTGTTTTGTAGCAATTAAATATTTTTGTTCCTCCCCTATATGATAAATTACAAATATATATGATCTGCCTTTTCTATAAAGGACCTGAAATGCCTTGCTTACGTATCATTGGGAAGTGCATTAACATAAATACGGCAGTAAGAAGAGGTAATACAAAAGTATGTAAACTATAAAAACGAGTCAAAGTGGATTGGCCCACACTAGCGCTTCCACGTAATAATTCTACTAGGGACGATCCTATTATAGGAATAGCTTCAGGCACGCCTGTTACGATTTTTACTGCCCAATAGCCAATTTGGTCCCGAGGTAAGGAATAACCAGTTACGCCAAAAGATGCGGTCAATACAGCCAGAACCACCCCCGTAACCCAAGTTAATTCGCGGGGTTTTTTAAACCCACCCGTAAGATACACACGAAATACGTGCAAGATCATCATTAGAACCATCATACTTGCTGACCATCGATGAACTGATCGAATTAACCAACCAAAATTGGCCTCAGTCATTATGTATTGAACAGAGGAAAAAGCCTCTGTAACAGTTGGACGATAGTAAAAAGTCATAGCAAAACCCGTAGCCACTTGTACTAAAAAACAAGTAAGCGTAATCCCGCCTAGACAATAAAATATGTTGACATGAGGAGGAACATATTTACTAGTTATATCATCTGCAATCGCTTGAATCTCGAGACGTTCTTCGAACCAATCATATACTTTATTGAGATAGGTAACCCAAGAAGGACTCCCCCTCTGAGAGCCACATATGAGAATTTCATCTCGTACGGCTCAAGCCGAAACACACAAATACTGGTTTCAATGGATATGTAATAGATAGTTCAAAACTTCTTGGGTCTTAGCCACGTCACTCTATTTGACCCAAAGATACGAAGTAAGAATAAGAAAAATCCGGAATCTCTTCTTTGTGATGATAATGCCAAGAAATACAATCTCAAGTTGGCTCCTCCATCTTTCTTTATGTTAATTATAACAGGCCTCTTGAATCTTCTCTTCCCTATCTTTTTTTTTTTAACTTTATTTGATATTATTTGATAAGAATTATCTTGTTGAGACCCTATGAATCAATTGAAACCTCAGATTCATACTAGAACCACGATGATTTAAGAAAGCAAAAGCTAAACTAAAAGTTTCTCTGAGTAAAAACCATTTGATCATCACTTATTCAATAAATGTAATGACTCAATAAAATCTATATCTATAGCTATAGAAAGAGTTTTCTTTTGGTCAAAACTGAAAGGAAAAATTTGTTTGATTTCGAAAAGGCCTATTTCCATCCGCTTGCGAGGTCTGAAGAATAGGTATGAATCATAGTTCAAATATTTCTTTTATTGATCTATTCTATATAGTCCGTGCTCCAGAGACTATAATAAATATCTGACGAAGTAGAATCATCTTGATAGAGATGACAGGTACATTCTCTGTATTATCAATAGGATCAATTATAACAAGTCACACGCTCATATTCCGGAAATTAAATATTGAAACAAATAAATTTCACGATCGAACTACCAGAATAGTCTATAAATACAAGTCTTAAGCAATCTTAAGTTGAAGTATTAAGTAAGTTTAAGTAAAATAATACTTTTTTATTGATTTATTGAAAAATAAGGACTTCCCGTTTTTATAAACTTTTATAAACTAATTCATTGAAATTCCGTCCAGTAAAATGGAAGAATTATAAATTTCCAAAATAATAGATAAAAATATTGCAAATAGAGCCATTGCAACCCCCATAAGTGGTGTAGTCCCCCATCCTGGAGCTACTTTTCCATATTCCGAATTCAATGGTTTCAATAAATTCCCTACGTTAGTTCGTCTTGGCCCAGATCTAGAACTACTCTCAACGGTTTTTGTAGCCATAAATCCTCTTTCATCATGAGTTGAAATCTGTTGACTTTGTATATCCTTCCGTTTTAGTTGTAAATAAACGACATTGTGGTGATCCATTGTGATCTTGAAATTATCGAAAAATGGAAACAGCAACCCTAGTCGCCATCTCCATATCCGGTTTACTTGTAAGCTTTACTGGGTACGCCTTATATACCGCTTTTGGGCAACCCTCGCAAAAATTAAGAGATCCCTTCGAAGAACATGGGGACTAGTTGAAGTAATGAGCCCCCCATATTCATATTGGGGGGCTCATTACTTCCATGGAGATAATGAAAAATCATTTCATTTTTTTAGTTGGAACTTTAGGTGGTTCTCGAAAAAAGATAGCGAAAAAGATTATTCCTAAAGTTGAAACTAACAGGAATGTATAAACCAATGCTTCCATAGATTCGATCGTGGTTTACAATTATAGCTTCCATACCTATTCATTTTGGGTCATTTACAAAAAAAATT